GAATGATAAGAAACTAATGTTCACGTATATGACACGACTCTATATTTCAAGTCAAGGAATACTTTTATGTTCTCTTATAGATGAAACAGAGTAACTTGATTCTAATTCGTATTTTGGATGAGCTAATAGAGGGTTCATTGATATTATTCCCCAACCCCATTTTTAAGATATGCGTTTTTGATAAGCAGAGACAATAGAATGAATCAAAAGGGTTCTGTACCATGAACTTTGTACCGCGCATATCACGTAGATAAATCCCAGAAAGTAAGATAAGTCAGATTGAAGAAATAGAATATGAAGGAAAATTCGAAATTCAACAATCAAAAAATATCGGATTAATTTTGTACTGTATATATATGAAATGCATCCTGTCTATTTTTCTCCTTCAACCCTTATAGACTAGAGTTTTTTTGGGGGGGAGGGGTTGTTAGCCTTCAGTTATATATAAATATAATTATATATATAATATATTATATAAATATAATTATATTTATGTTTATCCTATAAATTGCTCCTTAAAGTAATTATTTATATATATATATATATATATATATATATATATATATATATATATATAAAATTTAAAACTAAAAAATCTTTTTGAATAAAAGAGGTCATAATATAAACACAAAAAAGAAAAGGGAGCATAATCCAAAAATTTTACCATACATCTATTTTTTATTTTACTCATCTTAAAATGATATGGTCTATAGCTATAGACCTAGATGAATAAGTATGTATCATGCTCTAGACTATTAACGTAATGAATATGTATCCCGACCTGTCTCGATGAATTTCTATGAGTATTTTTCCGATAATTAATCATATGTCAGGAACCAGATTTGAACTGGTGACACGAGGATTTTCAGTCCTCTGCTCTACCAACTGAGCTATCCCGACCGTTTTCCATGCATCACTTTATCTTATTAGATTAGAGGGCTTGTGTTTATGTCCATAAAAAGGACAAAAAAAGTTTTACCTTACCCTGGAAATTGGGGGGTCTTAAAAAAAGGAAGACTTTTTGATATTTATTTTATAAGTGTAAGGATAACCTAACAATGTAGATTACGTGAATAATTCAATACTCGAGAGTCTTTGTACATACATATATCTTCATTTGTACGTGTATTGCACAAAAACTTGGGCTAAACATAAAATGCTCGGATCTTTTTGTGAAAGAATAGAGTAAATGGAAAACATAGTGAATTTTGAGCCACCAATGGAAAAGAGGAAAAATACTTAGGAAGTCAAATGGGTTTTTATTGGGGATAGAGGGACTTGAACCCTCACGATTTCTAAAGTCGACGGATTTTCCTCTTACTATAAATTTCATTGTTGTCGTTATTGACATGTAGAATGGGACTCTCTCTTTATTCTCGTCCGATTGATCATTTTATTTTTTTTTTTTCAAAAGATCAATCAGACTCTGGAGTGAATGATTTGATCACTGAATATTCAACTCTTACTTCAATTTGGATCACAATAACTCTTAAATTTTTCATAAAACTATTTATTTATATTATATAAATAAATATTATGGATTCGGGTCGTGATTAATCGTTTAATATGTCAGTATATATACGTGCGTATTAGGTATATAGGGTTATACTTTCTGTAAATTAGATAGAAAGAAAAATTCCAGCTACCAACGCAATGCAATCAACTCCATTCGTTAGAACAGCTTCCATTGAGTCTCTGCACCTATCCTTTTTCTCAAAACAAGGATTTGGCTCAGGATTGCCCATTTTTTATTCCAGGGTTTCTCTGAGTTTGGAAGTTACCACTTAGTAGGTTTCCATACCAAGGCTCAATGCAATCAAGTCCGTAGCGTCTACCAATTTCGCCATATCCCCTTTTGAGTTGAGACCGAAATTCTATTGTGATCTCCTCCACTATTTATTTTTTTTTTAGAAACGTCGAATTAATTAGATACTGATTTCTATAGCGAAAAAGTCTTTACTGCTATTTTTTTTTTTGACCTATTCTCTCTCGTTTTAATCTTTATCAGATGGCCCATACCAATCAAAATGGATTCTATCATTGATGTATCTGCAATTCAATATGGATAAGATATATCTCATATATCTATGTCTCTTTCTACTTCATTTTTCCAGTGGGATTTGGAATACTGGAACGGTCGATATTCATTCTTCTCTTTTTTCGTGCTATTTCCTTGGTTTCCGAATGAAACCTGAGGAATCTCTCATTATGATCTGCATCCTTATCTTTTTTTCTTAGAACCGATCTGATCTGCTATAGCGCTAATAATAATAATCTAATTAATAGAATACGGTATAACTGTTCTAATTGGATTTTTTTGTATTTTTCTAATTCTAATCAAATCCAAATTTGATTAGTCAATTCATAAATTCATATTACATTCAATTCAGCAGGCGTTTTGTCATTAAACGCCTCAATCAGCAGGCGTTCAAACTAAAATCCTTAAAAAAATTCAAAAAAAAAAAAAACTTTTTGAAAAACGCCTCACTCAGCAGGCGTTTTTACACAAAACGCCCCAATAAAAAAAAAAAAAAAAAAAAAAAAAAAAAAAAAAAAAAAAAAAAAAAAAAAAAAAAAAAAAAAAAAAAAAAAAAAAAAAAAAAAAAAAAAAAAAAAAAAAAAAAAAAAAAAAAAAAAAAAAAAAAAGAGAGAAAAAAAAAGAAAAAAAAAAAAGAACAAAAAAAAAAAAAAAAAAAAAAAATATACTATAATATATTATTAATAAATATATTATAATAAATAAATATATAATTAATTATAATATATAAATATTTATTTAATATATATATTTTATATATTTATATTTAATATTTATATTTATTTAATATATATATATATATATATATATATATATATATATATATATATATTATATACAATACGTATGAGGTTGAGATAAGAAAGAAGAAAAAAAAAATGAATTGCTAATAGTGAGGATCCTCGCGATTTCCTGAATTCCTATGCATTTTTTTTTTGTTTTCTGTTATATGAGCCCGCTTAGCTCAGAGGTTAGAGCATCGCATTTGTAATGCGATGGTCATCGGTTCGACTCCGATAGCTGGCTTTTTCCCTGAATAAAAGATTAGAGTAATTAGACCTCTACAGAACAAACATAAAAGGTAGCCTTAACCTCGATAAATAATTATTTAATTTAAAAATAATAATATAATTTATTTATTATAATATAATTTATATTATAATTATATTTAATTTATATATTACTAAAACTAATATATTTATAATATATTATTTTTATATATAAAATATAAATTATATAAAAAAATATAAATATAAAAAACAAATCAAATAACAAATAAAATATAAATAAATAAAAAATATAAATATATAAAATAAAACATATACAAAAAAAACCTGTATATTGATACAATCCATTTCATTCTTGTTTGTAGTACTTTGGTAGATTTTTCTGTGCTTTGTTTATGCTTTAGCTTTAGTTCAGTCTTAATTTAATTTAGATTTTTTCTGTAAATTTCAATAATTAAAGGAGCTTTTATGTCTCGTTACCGAGGACCTCGTTTCAAAAAAATACGTCGTCTGGGGGCTTTACCAGGACTAACTAGTAAAAGACCTAGATCCGGAAGTGATCTTAAAACCCAATTTCGCTCTGGTAAAAGATCACAATATCGTATTCGTCTAGAAGAAAAACAGAAATTGCGCTTTCATTATGGTCTGACAGAGCGACAATTACTTAGATATGTGCATATCGCTGGAAAAGCCAAAGGATCAACAGGTCAGGTTTTACTACAACTACTTGAGATGCGTTTGGATAACATCCTTTTTCGATTGGGCATGGCTTCGACCATTCCGGGAGCCAGGCAATTAGTTAACCATAGACATATTTTAGTTAATGGTCGTATAGTAGATATACCAAGTTATCGTTGCAAACCCCGAGATATTATTGCTACAAAGGATAAGCAAAGATCGAAAGCTCTGATTCAAAATAATATTGCTTCATCCTCCCACGAGGAGGTACCAAAACATTTGACTATTGACTCATTCCATAATAAAGGATTAGTAAATCAAATAATAGATAGTAAATGGATCGGTTTGAAAATAAATGAGCTTTTAGTCGTAGAATATTATTCTCGTCAGACTTGACCTAACAAAAATAACAGGGAAAGGTTTGGACAATTTTGCCCGCTTTTCGCCGATATGATATATATATATATATCTAATAGAAATCTAAGTTTAAGCTAAGGGCTTTTTTATCCAGATTTTTCGAATTTATGTATCACAACAATCGGCAGTAAAATTCTCATTCTTTTTTCGTGCTTTTCGGTATTTTTTTTTACATACCACAGTAATTAGGAATAGAAAATCTCTATCAAATAAGGGTCTTATAGAATAGAAATAATGGTATAAATTGTTATTTGATACATTGTGTTAGGTAACCTTGGTGAATTAGGCGAAGGTACAGAAACGGAAAGAGAGGGATTCGAACCCTCGGTAAACAAAAGCCTACATAGCAGTTCCAATGCTACGCCTTGAACCACTCGGCCATCTCTCCTACATAACATAATCTTATTATTGATCATAAACCGAGTGAATAGCGAGTAATTCATATTATTGCAGTACAGGTACAACCAATCTATTCTAATTCTAATAGAAATGTAAAACTTTTTCTAAAATCTTCAAATCCAAATATTCAATATTTCTTTTACTTCTATTCTAGGTATAGGTAAAAGAATAAAAAACTTTTTTTTCTTGTTAATGAAAAGGGGGGATATCCATTAATGTTTGTTAAGACGACGATCTTTTTTGGTTTATATTTGTTTTTTTTTTTTTTTTTTTGTACTGTTACTTTTAGACTATGGTTCTATAGGAATAAAAAAGACTTTTCCAATCCCAGATTTCTCAATGGTAACTCCTCTAATTACCTACCCCATAGATCTATAGTCTAAAAGTAACAATTGTACCATAGGTTTTTCTATTTTGATTGTATCCTCTTTTCTTTTTTTTTTTCACTTTGAATAGCTTTCTTCATGAGACTTTTTTCTTTCTTTTTTTTTTTTTTTTTTTTTTTTTTTTTTTTTTTTTTGGTTCGAAGGAATTTGGATACCCATTTTTCTTCTCGAGTTCGTAGTGTAGAAACATAAAGTCCTTGATTCTTAAAGATAGTTAAATGAAATTAGTAATAGTTCCATTCATTGGGATACTACAAAATTTGGATGAAATCCAATCATATTCAAATATTTCCTATCTCTCCCTGCCAAAAGGGCACAATTTGAGTGGAAAGTCTATATTTTTTTTTTAGAATTAGTCTCTTTTTATGTTATTTCGTACTGTACAATTCCTTTGTTTGTGAGATCATTTTCTCGGGGAAATGAAAAGAATTATAGAATGGGTTGCTAATTATGCCTAGATCTCGGATAAATGGAAATTTTATTGATAAGACCTCTTCAATTGTAGCCAATATCTTATTACGAATAATTCCGACAACTTCAGGAGAAAAAGAGGCATTTACCTATTACAGAGATGGTGCGATTTGATTCTTTTTTTTTTTTTTTTTTTTTAGCTATCAGTCTTACGAGAAAGAGACATATTTCAGGTTGAGGATAGAAAGAAAAAAATTATATGGAAATAAACCTACGCTTGGTGAAGGTGAAGTTTGGAGATAGAAAAATGCCTTCTGTCGTGTATCCTCGATTGATGCGGCCTCAGATGCTTCAATCGTCGATTTTAGTATTGAGCGAAAGGTTACACCTATAGGTTCTATATTGCAATTGCAGGTCAATCCTAGTCTACTCTACTAGTACTAATAGGTGGCATAGGGGAAGAAGCACTACACCTAGGAATCAACAAGACGAAAACTTTGTTATAAATTACCCCTTTTACTTATTGGTATCGGGACTAAGAAGAATGGTTGGGACAACAAACATCCATCTCGTTTGTATTTTGGATACCCGTATAACCATCGAAGATCGTTGAAGTGACTAATTCCTGGAAATAGGGGCGTTAGGGACAAAGAAATTGTTGGAGTTACCATTTCTATCTAACACTTATATGATTGGTGTTAAGAAAAAAACCTCTTGCAGGAAGGATGACTAGGGATTTCTTGTAAAAATACCAGCCCCTATCAGTTCATAAAAGGATATTTATTTTGGATCCCACGAATTATTCCTTTTAATACTATGCACAGAAAGGAGGAGCCGTATGAGATGAAAGAAAATCTCACGTACGATTCTGAAACGGGGATTCTTTGAATAGAATGACGACCGTAACGGATGTCGGCTCAATCTGAAGGAAATTACGCGGAAGCTTTACAAAATTATTATGAAGCTACGCGATCAGAAATTGATCCCTATGATCGAAGTTATATACTCTATAACATAGGCCTTATACACACAAGTAATGGAGAACATACGAAGGCTTTGGAATATTATTTTCGGGCACTAGAACGGAATCCATTCTTACCACAAGCTTTTAATAATATGGCCGTGATCTGTCATTACGTGCGACTATCTCCACTATAGACTATAGAAAGAAGGAAAAAGGATCAAATCGGCTAGTAAATTAAATACTAGAAAAAAAAATAGGCTTTCTAAATTAAATACTAGAAAAAAAAATAGGCTTTCTACATATGCATCGTCCAAAGCAACGATTTTTATAAGCTGTAGCAAAGAAAGAGATTTCACGGGAACAAAATACCAAATATGAAAAAATGGGTGTGGCCTATATACTTTTTCTATGGATAAAGGATCGAATTGATAGAAGAAAAGAAGCACCGTAAAGATCAATTAGTGAGGTTCTCAGTTAATACAATAAGAACTGCTTATTTATCTCATGATATAAGATAAAAATGAGGAATCAACTTATGTAATAGAGTCGATCCACTAAGGTATTGAGCAGCGGTGTAGCATCAGATCCCAAAGAGAGTAAGTCTTTTTTCTTATCTTATATAGAAGTAGAAGAAAGTCTTTTTCAAAAATTCTATACTATATGAATTTCATATATGAAAGCGAGATAGTTACCTTTCAGAAAATTCTAACGATATGGGCAAATACCATACCTATGTTTCATTCTTCTGAAGGTGGGAGAAAAGATAAAACTGATTTATTGATAAAAATTAGAGTTTGAAACTTATGTAATTAACTTCTTCTGGTTAACCCAATAAAATGGGATAAATTTCTCAGAAATTGAATTCAGTTAGATAGGGTAGATTAACACGGGACGTCTAACGTATAAAGAACTGATTGCTGAGCCGTATGAGGTTTGCTGAGCCGTATGAGGTAGGAAACTCTCAAGTACGGTTCTAAGGAAAGGAATTGACTTACCTATTCCGACCGGGGAGAACAGGCCATTCAACAGGGTGATTCTGAAATTGCGGAGGCTTGGTCCGATCAAGCTGCTGAGTATTGGAAACAAGCTATAGCGCTTACTCCGGGTAATTATATTGAAGCACATAATTGGTTGAAGATAACGGGGCGTTTCGAATAAGACCATTCTCCTTTTTAATTCATGAAAATGGGTTAGTTGAAT